TTTCTAAGATCACTTCCAGCTCTAGGCTTTTTATTAGTTAGTCCTGGTAAAGCCCCCAGACGACGTATTTTTTTGAACCGAGGCCCTCTGTAACGCGACATAAAGACTCCTTATGAATTATGAAGTTGCATAAACTTAAATTAAACTAAACTAAATGATAAATAGAAAAATGAAAAATAGAATTTAAATATAATTTAAATTAAAAATAATAAATTAATCGAAATTTACTGAAGTATTGTATTCCAAAGAAAAATTCGAAAGAATACTTAGATAAATTGTATATCAATATCCGGGCTTTACCTTACTATATTATAGTATATATAATATATATATTATATCGTATTAAAATGAATATAAAATAGAAAATGGAATTGATTTTAAGGATTCTTTTCTTGATTGATTTGGTCTACATAGACCAAACTCCTCTAATTTTTTTTTTATTGGAAGTTCTTATGAGATAATGGATCGATGCTCTTTGGGAAAAGTGGAAGAAACTTTTTCAATTTCTTTGATTTCATATTATCAACTATGTAAAAAAAATCAAACATATCGAGAAAAGCCAACTATCGGAGTCGAACCGATGACCCTCGCATTACAAATGCGATGCTCTAACCTCTGAGCTAAGCGGGCTCGCATAACATAAATTGTACACACATAGGAATTTAGTCAACTACTGGCATTTAGCTATTAACTGTTCATTCGTAACTCTTCACAATTACTATGAATCTAGAATAATTTATATTAATATAAATTATTATTAAAGACTATATATATTAAAGACTCTATAATAATAATAGAATTTCAAATAAATATTGGATATTTGAATATTATAGAACATAACAATTAATATAATATATTAATATATTAATATCAAATTTTGCTCTATTTATCATAGCAAATATATGATTATCAATAATCAATATCTTAATTAGCTTAATTAGATAGTAACATTCTTTTTGAATTTTTGAATATAAATGATATTTGAAATTCAAAATTCTTTTTTTTTTTTTACTAATCTAATTCTATTTTCTATTTTTTTAATATTAAAATATTTTATTAGTATTAAATTACTATATAAACTAAACCATTAATTTTATTACATTTTTTTACATTAAAAATTTTCTATCTAATTTATTTAGAATTTTAAAGTTAAAGAGAATCTAGTAATTAAATTACTATAACCTAATAATTAAAGTAGAATCTTATTCTAGTATTCTATATATATAGAATACATATTAATTACATTATAAAAGTTCCATTATAAAAGATTATACAGTATAATATTCGAAATAATTGCATTCTATTCTAAATTTAATTATTCAAAAAAAAAAAGAATTCTTAGTTATAGCCATTAGATTCGTTATGGCTATTAATATTCTATTAAATAATTTAATAGAATATGAAATATATTCTATCCCCTTTTAGTTATTTTTAGTTCGCAAAGATAAGAGCTAAGACGAAAACAAAAGAATCGACCGTTCAAGTATTCAAGATTGTACGCTAAAAACGATCTAAATAGGGAAATATATGGAAAATTTATATATTTTAAGTAGAATTAAAATATAAGGTATAATAATACTATATTATATATAATTAAGTATAATATAATATACTTAAATACTCTAACTATAACTATAATATGTGATATGGATCCATATATATTATATATTGATTATATTGATTTGTGGATAGAGAAATAATCGAATCTTTTCTAATTGGATCAAATATGAGTTTCCGAGAGAGATGAAAGAAGATAGACAAGAAATCCAAATACCAAATAAAATAGAATATATAATATAAGTATAAGAAAACAGTTTTCAATATGAGAAGGGCTATCTAATGAATTCAACAGTTCCATTATACCATAATATAAATGAAATAAAAAGGAAAAGGGTATCATAATGAAATCCTAATCACAAACAAAAGGGGGGATATGGCGAAATAGGTAGACGCTACGGACTTAATTGAATTGAGCCTTGGTATGGAAACCTACCAAGTGATAACTTTCAAATTCAGAGAAACCCTGGAATTAAAAATGGGCAATCCTGAGCCAAATCCAGTTTTCTGAAAACAAACAAGGGTTCAGAAGACGATAATAAAAAAGGATAGGTGCAGAGACTCAATGGAAGCTGTTCTAACAAATGGAGTTGGCTGCGGTGCATTAGGAAAGGAATTACTCCAGAAAGGATGAAGAATAAACCTAGATACGTATACGTACTAAAATAATATCTTCAAACGATTAATGAAAACCCAAATCCGTATTTCTTTTAATTTTCATGAAAAATTAAAGAATTGTTGTGAATCAATTAGAAGTTGAAAAAAGAATCAAATATTCATTGATCAAACCATTTACTACATCAAAATCTGATAAATCTTTTGAAGAATTGATTAATCGGACGAGAATAAAGATAGAGTCCCATTCTACGTGTCAATATCGACAACAATGAAATTTATAGTAAGAGGAAAATCCGTCGACTTTAAAAATCGTGAGGGTTCAAGT